AAAGATTGAGTGGGATCTGTGAGGTTGGTTATTGTAAGGCCTGGCCTGAAGTGCGCGGCTTACGAAAAGGTAAGCGGTTAGGTTGACTTTGCCCCCATTTTTTGCTTTTTCTGAATCTGAATCTAATCCCATTTTGATTCTCCGCGGGATCTCTGTTTCCCAGCCACTAAGGTTCCGTTCGGTCCTCTTCCCCATGGGTATGGTATATGAACGTGAGAGCAGAGCAGGAAGTTATAGCATAAGAAATCCTTCTATTCCAATAGGCCGAGTGAACTGCATGTGTCCTGCCTCCGGGGAATCACGCCTATCGAATGAATGATTGAAGAAAGAAATGCACTTTGTCCAGAGTTCGTTTTTCGACACGCCTTTTAGCTTAGCTCGTAGTGGAGCAAAAAAAAAGACTTTTTCAATAAGCCCCTTAGGGAGCGGGGCCCCTCTCTGATAAGGAAGGAAACGATATAATCTCAATTTTATGACAAATCTGGTTCGATGGCTGTTCTCCACTAACCACAAGGGGATAGGGACTCTATATTTCATCTCATTCTATTCGATATTCTCGTTGATGTCGCGTAAGCTCCGCGGTGGCCTATTAAATAAACTATCTAAAAGAGAAATCGTGTTGCTTAAAGCTCATTTTTTTAAATTATTATTTTGCATTTTGTTTATACTCATAAATAATTATCTTTTAGGTGTACCACTGTTTGTTTTTGCCGACGATGGGGATGAAGCCGGGTCAGAACAGGAACCCGAGGCTGGCGTAGGCGCACAAGAATCCACAGGCCCCCGCCCTCTGGGAGAGGGTGCGCCTAAAAATGCTTCCAATTCTACTCCAACTTCTTCCGCAAGTATTTCAACCTCGTGTGAAGCGCATTGCTCGAGTGAGAGCGATTCAGGCGGGGAGATATACTACGATGCAGAGGCGGAATCATCACCGTTTACTGCAGAGGAGCGGGAGGACTGGGAGAAAAAAATCCTTTCCACCTTTCGAGACAAATTAAATCATTTCGAATCAGCTCGCTCTTTCCCTAATAGGGACTTAAACTTTATATCGGATAGCGATATAAAATCATTTTTAAACTTGGGTCGCCATCGTCTTGAACTCAATAAAAACGATCTCGTACGTTTATACGAGAAAATTCAAGACGCCAGCGACAGTGGATCAAAAGATCCCTTTCGACTTCAAGTCGAAATGTTCATAGGTGACTATGGTCACTATGGTGACTATAATAAAAAAGAATTGAATGCTCAGACTTTTAGCGACACTATGTGTTTTTGCTTTTATTTTGTTTGTTTTAATTTAAACAGATGATGAATGTGTGCAATGGTATCGGTATCGTCAAAAAATGAGAATGATGAGCCCGCTCCATTTGTGTGGTATGAGGACAGGAAGTTGGGATGGGGGTGTAGTCTTGTTGTGCGATGGTACCGTCAATAAGAACGAGGCCCGCCCCTGAAAAGGGGCGGGGAAAGGGAAGTGGGCAGAGGGTTCCTTTCGCTTGAGAGTACACTACGTCCGGTTCACCAGATTCTACCACTGCTTTTAAAAATGATACGCGCTTGCGTACAGTTATTGCCTTTCTTTCCGCTCTTACTGTAAGGATTGTCGATCTTTAGCCCCCGCCCTTGGTTACGCTCAATTAAAGTTGCACCCGATTTTAGTTTTGTTTGGGTTAGTATGTAGTATTGACTCATCAGGGGGGTTGGTTCATGGTATAGGAAGAAGACACAGGGGAGTTGGAATGGAATATAAAGATTTGGTGCCATGTTAGCTCTGTTCTTGTACTTAGTGTCGCGTAAATCTGAGTTGAGGAGAGAAACCGGCAACTTTCCACCCTTTTGGGCTCGGTTCGAGGACAGAAGTTTCCCAATAAGACCATTTCTCCCAAGGCAGCTATTCGCGCCACATGGACCACAGGGAGCTGATGGTATGTATTTGGGGAATTTCGAGGATAGGTATTTAGGCGCATACGGTGCTTTCAACTTGTATGGGTGTTTTTCTCCGTGGGCAGCGTACACGGCGAATAAAAGGCAACTACCCTTCAAGATAGCTGAAGGCAGAGGCGCCTTACTCCGATCGCCAGATAAAAAACCGGAGTGGATATTAATCGTTCAACCTCAAGAATCAAGGCCTTCCGGTTGAGCGACGCCCTCCTATATTCGTATTTGCGCGATACCAGACTCGTTCTGGCGGTTTGCGCTCTCATTGGCTTTTCCGCGTGGTGGAGATTGGCGCCATCCCGATTGCTGGAGACCCCCAATCCCTTTATTCCGGGGACCTTGGATTGTTGTTTTCGGTAGTTAAGGACACATTTGTAAACCACATTTGCAGCTCGCATAACGTTAGCAGTCCTTGCGCCTGCGGGGAACCTCTTTCTTATCTTAATAGTTCAGCTAGAATTCTATTTGAGGCTCCCTCCTTCTATCCCTTGCTACTGTTCAACTGGAGCGGAATATCCTTTGCCCTAGGGGCTCGGGGATATAACCTAAGCTCAAAAAACAAGCACTACCGCGAAAGGAACAAGGGCGAGATGGATAGGCTAGGATCGGGGAAGGTTGGAAGCTCAACCATCAACAAAAATGCTCGAGAGAAGGGCTGGGCTCTAGAATAGCGTTTAAGCCGTGCGTGTTGAACCAGCTCTTTGTTGGTCACATATGAGACCGATCAAGTGTAGGAATTAGTGCTGGAAATTGACCCGGAAGGCAATGATAATTGTCTTATTTTCATTAGAAGTATAGCTATAAGAGAGCTATATAGCTGAGGTGAGCGAACAAGCAAGCCTCCTCTCATCCCACAGGAGGAAAGCCATATATATATTGCCTAGGAAAGAAAAACAAGAAGAATAGGGACCTTTCCTCCGATATGGGAGATGGGTGTTAGAATAGAAGCATCGGCCCCGGCAAGCCGATATGTTGATTGCTAGGAAGGCTGTTATGTTAGCGGAACCAAGAAATAAATATCATAGTTATCATCCCATCCGTTGTGACCCTGACACGGCCTTAGTTAGACCGATTGCCTGGGCGGTCAGAAGTCAATAAGATACTAGCTGGTACGAAGCAGGTAAATTGTGCAGGATCGAGCCGCCCTGAAAGCAATTCATTCGGGCCTTCCTGCTGTACAGCCACAGGCTTGTGGTTTGATCTGAGTTTGTGCCGATCCAGATGATATGCTTAAAGCTTCTTTGTTTGGGTTGGCGCTCAGTCTCGAACTGAACGAGGGCTATCCCATTGAGTGGTTTCATCCCCGGTCATTCGTCTCCCCGAGATGAGGTATGGTTTGACTCCGTTACTGACCTCTATCTCTTTTCCACTACTTCTACACCATGTCCCTGTTCCGCCTTCTAGGGCTTGCCTAGCCGTTCTCCACGCACTAACTAGGGTTTGCTTAGCCGTCCGCTCTCCTTTCGTTTGGCCACTTGAGGGCCCAATCCTGGCATTTCAGAATAGTCCCACGCGAAGACGTCTCGATACTCTCAACACAGTTGTTTCATCTCTTCCGCTTCCCTATCATTCAAGTTTGCACTAATGAACACAGGGCGGGGATCATTTTCAGCACCGAGGTCTATTTCTTCTTTGACCTCATCTTCTGTTGGTTTCTGGGTATCTCTATTTCCCGCATTGCTTTCATGGCTGTCATCTCCACTGTCATCTCCAGCACGCTCTTTATCTTCATCAGCCTATGCTGAAATGAAGTTTATGGATAGGGTAGAAAAGTCAAAAGAGTCTGAGTCACATGATACCCTAGCGGGTTTTCGGGTGAACTATACCCATATGAAGAATCTTCTTTTTGTAGTATTTCAGTATGGTTCGTAACCAAGACCTTGTCCTTGATATTTGTTCTTGAAGACTTTCACCGGTTCGCGGATACCTCGTCCCTTGCCCTTGCCGAGTCCAACGGGACGTCAACAATTGTATCCCATGTTTTGCATGATATCTTTAGCTTGGCGACTGTAGCCCTTGAATCGCGGCTTCCCTTTTGTGCCAATCGGCTCCGGTGGTGGATCTCTTGAGGGAGAGATGAAGCTCGATGAAATATGATCGCCTTAGCCAACCTTTGGGGGGAACGATGAAAGTTGCTCCTTGCTCTTCTTTCGGCACCGAGACTTTCACTATTTTATGTGGTGGTGTGACCACGGATGGTTTTACGACTCGAAGGTACTCTTCAGTCTTAGTAGCCTTCGGCTTGATTAGTTGATGAGGAAAAAGGATGATTTTTGACTTTGAAGCTTTAACTACTTTCACCATGTGCATCTTTTTCTTTTTTGGAGTGTACATGATGTCAGCATAAGCTTCCTCACTTAGAAGTTCAGGCAACTCGGTTGTCTGACTTTTTTATTATTCCTCTTTTGAACCATCCTCGTGACGCTTTGCATCGGTACAATAAGCTTTGACCCCTTTTTAGGGTATCAGCAAACACCGTCTTCACCTGTTGGTTCTCATCTACATATTTGAAAGACTGATGTAATGTAGGGGGAACGACACAATTTTCGTGTATCCAGGGCTTCCCGAGGAGTATGGTGTAGGAGCTATCACCTTCAATGACATACAAGTTACCTTGGTCTCGCTGAGAGCCTGTTCGCAATTTGAATCGAATTTTGTCCAGGGCTCTCTCTGTGGAGGTTTGGAACCCTGGATTACAACATTAGTTTTACTCAACTTCTTGGGAGGTATGTCAAAGACAGCGTAATGTCTCCCAATGGGTATAACATTCACGGCTGACCGGGGGTCTATCTGTACTCTTGCTTGGGAGCGCGATTTCCCCTACATAGCCAGTGATGTATATCGGGCGATTGTTCTTCATCTTCCCAAGAAGCCGATCCTCATCCTTAAAGGATATATTTGCCAAACAAACTCAACCCCCTTCCTTTTCCCTTCCCCACCTTCCCTGCTTATCCTTTCCCACCCCCCGCTTCAGCAGACACTTAAGCAGAAGAGGCCTTTGGTCCTATGGGAAAAGAGAAAGATGCTACCAAAGGAAGGCAATGAAATTGTTTTTGTTTCGAATAGGTTTGCGTCAAGGTATGTTTTTTCAAAGAAATGTTTTTGGCTTTTTTTCCCCTCTTCCTTCATTCAGAGAGGGTGTGGGCGCTTAGAGCCAGCAATAAAGCTAGCGAAGAGGGACCCAAAGCAGGAGCTTGTTGAAGCTCGCTCTGAAACATGGGCAAGGGTGCCTTTAGGTAGGGTAAAATAAGGGACAATAGTGCTAAGCAGCTTTTCCCGAAACAACGGTTCTTGTTTTTCCCGAACCAAGACCTCCCGTCCTTTCTCACGAATCTGGTGATTTGGATTTGCAATGCCTATGGAGAAGAAGTATGGGGCATAATCATTCAAAGAAGCAGACACACCCGCTCTGAAGCAAAGTTAGTTATCTTTCAGATTGTAGATAGAGGAGATCCCGCTATAAACGAGAGGATCAAGTTACTGCATCCAAAACAAAATAAGTTAATGTCGTTTTAGGTATCCGAAAGCGAAGTTAAATCAGTGGTCAGCCTTATGATGGAAGGGCAGCTAGGGTTCGTGCCTCCGTCCTTAGTAGTTCCTCGATATCCATTCCGTGGCAATCCATATATTATATTGGTAGTTTCTTTCTGCCATTTTTTAGCAAGAAACCTATCAAGATGCCCGATAGAAAATAAACGTAGTAGGGAATCGATCAGAGAGGCCCTTTTTCCCTATGGGTATAGAACCCCAGAGGAGGATCATAGGGACTATTTTCTTTCCATAGACGAAAAAAGAGAGGCCATTGACAAATCAATCAAACGAGACTAACAAAGAAAGTAAGCGCATCCTGCCCCAGGGCAGTAGGTCGGATTGCCTAAAAGAATTTCCCTACTCTCAAAAAGAGTACACTTTTGACAGTTTCCCGACCTCAATCATTCCATCTTGAGTTCTTTCCACAACGATCGACAAAGTGGCACAAAAGGGCATTGCACTTTCACGTTGCGCATCCAATATTGCTGAAGCGCGGAATAGCGCTGCTTGGCTGCAGCTCTCCTCCCATCCCCCGTTTCGCTCCGGCCATCCACCTTCCGGTTGAGGCATTCCAACGGCTAAGGTGGGGCTTCATTCAGCTATCTTCGAAAAGCCGAATGCAGAGTGCGCCGCAGGTTGCGCGAGGTTGCGCGCGACGATCGTCTGCACCGATTCTCTGACCGAGATTGGGAAGGTTTCTCTTGCGCGTGTACTGACCATAGAATTGCGTAGTTAGTGGTCCCAATCGTGATGACTCCCTCATCACGTTAGGTCGAGCTGAGCACGACTAGAAGAACAAAAGATAGGGACTGGCGCGTAGTAGGCTTCCTCTTCAGTCTTGGTTCACGGTTTGAGTCTCCATTCACTGATTGGCCCGATAACGGTGACAGTGTTTGGTTCCAGTATTGGGTCTCGCTCTTTGGACTTCGGTCTACCGGACCTTGTTTCACTCACCGCCTTTCTCACTTCTACTTACCAGCCATATCATACAGCTCGAACTTGCCACAAATGCCAGAGCATGGCTAACTGCTGCTCCGCCGGGGGCTTTGCACCCCTATTAGATTAGAGCTTTCGCGCCGGTCGCTGACGCGATAGGCTTCCATTCAGGTCTCGAATCTATATGCTTAAAACTTCGCTAACACAAAGTTGATCTCGCGTTTTGGCTCCTTGAATCGCCTCAAAACATGTGTTGATTTTGACGCATGATCTATTATTCAACCAAACATTAAACGTGAACGAGCTCTTTAGCGCCCTATGGCGCTGCTACTGTGATGCTCGGTGGAAGGTATTCCGTCAGGGCGGCTGCTGCTTCGATTTCGCTTCTTTCAAAGTGCACTGCACTGACTAGACAAACTAAACGGCACTAAAGCTTTAACTGACCCTGCCCACCACCCATGAAAAGAAAGACTACATAGGGCCTCCTCAGCCCTGGCCTGGTTCAAATACCATTCTTTTTCACTTTATCCTACCCCGCTCACTGCCCCTCAGGCTTAAAAAAAAGCCTTTTCGTTGTCACCACTTACCTAGATCGATATGGCTAGTTTTCGTCTGCTATTTCTAGCTTGAATTAAGGCTTCGAAGCCCCTCCCCTCTCTCTGTAACTAGAGAGGTAGGCAAACCTGAGTTTAGAGCCACCTCGATTCGGGATGTCAGAACACCAACCGGATCGGAAACCGAATCCTCAACTTACTTCGGAACAGGTTCGAGAGCTTCGATCGAAACCCTTTCCTATCTAGTGTCAGCTGATCCTTCAGCGTCTGCTTCTTCGTATTCGGATTCGGATGTGTCTGCTAATGCGGATTCGTCTTCTGCGAGTGCCTCTGTTCAAGATTCATTCTCCCTTTTTTTTACTTGAAAATTACCTACAGGCTACCCAGCCTCTTTAGAGTCCATTCAGGATCACTGATCACTAAGAGAATCGTAAGCTTCATTTCAACACTCGAACCTCGAAACACAAGATTCGGCGCACGGATCAAAACCCTTCTTCCCTACTGCTGCTCCGCTGTCCTCTGACTTGGCTATGTTATAGGG